TGTAGAGAAGACGAATGGTGAGTCATCGGGCTCATGCCCCGAAGAAGTGGGTTCGATTCCCACCTCTACACTTTTGGGTAAAAAGGAAAAAGAGATAAAGGGAAAACTAAGATAGGCTAAATTGGACGGGAGATTCGAAAGAGCGAAGAAGAAGCTTTAAACTCGTGTTTCAATGCGGAGACGCAATGAAGAGAACTGAAAAATGAAACATCTTAGTATCAGAAGGGTACAAAGAAATCAAACGAGATTCCGTAAGTAGCGGGGAGCGAAAGCGGAGGAGTCCAGAAAGTGAGTAAATAGTGGAAGAAAGGAGTTCACATATCTAAGACTAAATGTTAGTCCTATACTGAAAGCGTGAGTACTGTGAAGGAAAGTTGAAAGAGACTTGAAAAGATCTGGAAATTTGTCTTTTAAAGCAGCTGTAAAACAGCGTACCTTTTGTATAATGGGTTTACGAGATATCGTTTGGCAAATTTAAATAAACTTTCTTGCGGATAAAATGTAGGTGAAGAGAAGTCGAGAAGGCTCTTTAGTCAAATTACCCGAAACCAAGTGATCTAACCATGGGCAGTTTTAAAGAACGAACCGGTGGTTGTGGCAAAAACCTCGGATGACCTGTGGATAGGGGGGAAAGCCCAATCGGACTTGGAGATAGCTGGTTTTCTGCGAAAACTATGTAAGTAGTGCGTTCACATAGGGCATTGTGTTAATAAAAAAATAGAAAAAAAATGAACAGAAGAACATTAATTTGTTAGACTATTTAATTCTTTTTATTTAGCGCTCTATTAAAATTTTAGGGTAAAGGCCTATTGCTTTAAGGGGGATAGACTTTGAAGGTAAAATTTGAAGTGGACAGACAGACAGGGGGCGAATAGGTCCGTTGTCAAAAGGGGAGAGCCCAAATCAGAAATTAAAGTTACAGATTCAATAATTAAGTGTAAAAGGAGTATGGGATTTAGACAATGAAGAGGTAGGCTTGGAGCCAGCCATCTTTGAAAGAATGCGTAGTAGTTCACTCAAGAACTCTTTTTCCCCAAAAATTATGGTGGCTAAAAATTGAACTGAAATTCTGAGGGCAGTAAGAAGTTTGCTTGGTAGTAGAACAGACTGTTAGATGGTGGTGAGAACCCAAGAATCAGAAGAGATAATGTGAACATGAGTAAAAAAATTGTTGCTTCATCTCCCCTGGTTACCAAGCCTAAGGGTTTGGGTGAAACAGCCTCTAAGGAGGTTACCGATGGGTGATAATAATAAACGCATAAAGTGCCAGGAAATAATTATAAATAAATATTACTGTTGCAAACTAACACAAGTGGGAGATAGTGAGGGGGAAAGTTTTTTTAAGGAACTCGGCAAATTTTTAGCTCTCATTAGAGGGTTTAAACACAAGGCCTCGGCTGTTTACCAAAAACATAGCTTTTTGCTAATATGAAGGTAGAAGTATGAAAGGTGAGACCTGCCCAATGGTTGTATCTAAAAGGGTTGGTAAAGCCAACTTTATAAAGACAATTAAATGGCCGCGGTAACACTGACCGTGATAATGTAGCGTAATCAATAGTCAATTAATTGTTGGCCGGTATGAATGGTGTCACGAGGGTCTCACTGTCTTAAGAAAATGTCCAGTGAAATTGAATTTGTAGTGAAGATGCTACATCCAAATTGTTAGACAAGAAGTCCCCATGGAACTTTACTGGAAACTTATGTGGCTTAAATTAATTTATTTCTTACAAATAAGTAGTTTTAAAATGTGGTGTTAACCTCTTGGATTAATTGGGGTTAGAAAAGCTCACTCTTTTATTTTAAGAAGGCCAACTCAAAAACTTATGTCTTTGGGATTGGATAAGTGGGACAGTTTGGTTGGGGCGACCGCCTTTAAAAAAGTAACGAAGGCGGGCTTAAGATATATTTTTAGTTATGTCTGACTGCGAAGGGGGAATCCTAAGCAGGCACTTATTTTTAGGTGGGTTTAAGTGACCCGTTAATTTAGGGTGATATAGTTAACGATAAACAAATAAAAGTTACCCTGGGGATAACAGCGCAATAACGTTTGAGAGTTTTCATTGACGACGATGTTTGCGACCTCGATGTTGAATTGCGGCATCCTGGGGTGCAGTCGCTCCCAAGGGTTGGTCTGTTCGTCCATTAAAGCCGTACATGATTTGAGTTAAAAGCGTGGTAACACAGCTTGGTTTCTATCTACAATTTGAAGAAACATTGATATAACTATTTTCTAGTACGAAAGGATCGAAAAATTAGTGGTTCTCTTATTTTTATAAGTTACAATCAATTGATTGACTCGGATACTTTTTGAAGGGGTCTTTTGGTTAATTGCTGATTGCTTCTAAAGTATGAAACTTATATCAAGTTGTTTAAAGTTCTGAAGAGGAATTGTTTATTATTTGGGTTTGGTTTTTAATTATATTTTAATGACATTAATTGGTGTTGTTATATGGGTTTGGGGGGAGAAAATAATAGCTCACTAACGCCCCAGGAGTTAGACATGATAACTTGTCATATTGTGCCTTGCTCATCAGAATTATGAGAAACAAAGATTTAGGGTGTATATTTGTATTTTGTTTATTTTAGTGGTGGGCGCCCTTGCTGCCGGTGTCGGAGGAAGAAAATTAGGAGAAAAAGGTGCTGGAATTTTAACTTCAAGCTGTTTAATTATAAGTTTATCTTGGTCTATTTTAGTATTTTATGAAGTAGTTTTAAGTTTTTCTACGACACATATAAAATTATGAAGGTGGTTAGACTCTGATCTATTAACTGTTTATTTTGGCTTACAATTTGATAGTTTAGTCGCGATTATGTTACTTGTTGTTACAACAATCTCTACTTTAGTTCATATTTTTTCTACAGCATATATGGCGGGGGACCCTCATATTCCTCGTTTTATGTCTTATTTGTCTCTCTTTACATTTTTAATGGTTATATTAGTCAGTAGCGACAATTATGTACAATTGTTTATTGGTTGAGAGGGGGTTGGTTTATGTTCTTATCTTTTAATAAACTTTTGATTAACTAGAATTGAAGCAAATAAAGCGGCCATAAAAGCCATGTTAGTTAATCGAGTGGGGGATATGGGGCTGATCTTAGCCATGTTTATTATTTTGGATCGTTTTGGGTCTTTAGAGTTTTCTTCTGTGTTTAATATGGTTGTTGTCTCTGCCCCATCGAGCGATATTACTCTAATTTGTTTGTTATTGTTTGTGGGGGCGGTTGGAAAGTCTGCACAGTTGGGGTTGCATACTTGGTTGCCGGATGCTATGGAGGGTAAATGTTGGGCCCTTTTATCTAAGTAATTAATTAGAAATATTGAGTCACTGTATGCTGGGAGGACTTTGAATAGTTGAAAGTCTATTTATATTTAATAAGAGTTTTAACAATAGGAAGTTTATCCGCAGGTAACAAAATTGGAGGTAAGTAACTAAATTTAATAGATTGGTTTATTAAGTTTAAGAGTAAAAGATTAGAGTTTAAAATTTAATCGAAATTAGAATGCTTTCATTATTGGAACCTCCGAGACTTTTTGTGATTCTACTTTATATATTAAAGTAAACTTCGATTGTGAGTTTGAATAAACAACTTTAAAATGTTCGTGGTAATAGTTCATTTACTTTTAAAAATATTAATGGTTGTAGTTCCATTGCTTATCACAGTAGCTTATTTAACTTTAGCCGAACGAAAGGTTCTAGGATATATGCAGGCTAGAAAAGGGCCAAATGTAGTGGGGATCGCTGGATTAGCTCAGCCTTTTGCGGATGGCATAAAATTATTTACCAAAGAAATGGTCATTCCGCATCAAACTAATTGGTTTATTTATATAATGGCCCCAGTAATTTCTTTTGCCTTGGCTTTAATTGTTTGAGGGGTTGTGCCTTATGAGAGAGGGGTTTTAATAAGTGATTTAAAAATAGGGGTTTTGTATATTTTGGCTGTTTCTTCGATAAGTGTCTATGCGATATTAATGTCCGGGTGGGCGAGTAATTCTAAATATGCTTTTTTGGGGGCGATTCGGGCCGCTGCTCAAATGATTAGTTATGAAGTTTCGATTGGGTTGATCCTTATTTCGGTTCTATTGTGTGTTGGCTCTTTAAGTGTTACTGAGATCGTTTTAGCGCAAAATAGTGGAATTTGGTTTTTTTTTCCTTTATTTCCTGTTACAATAATGTTTTTTGTTTCAGCTTTGGCGGAGACAAATCGAGCCCCCTTTGATTTAACAGAAGGAGAGTCGGAGTTAGTGTCGGGGTATAACGTTGAGTACGCTTCAATGTCTTTTGCTTTATTTTTTCTTGCTGAATATGCTCATATTATATTGATGAGTTGTTTAACAACTATCTTTTTTTTGGGGGGTTGACTTTCTCCGGTAAAATATTTAAAAGGTGGGGCCGAGTGGTTTGGTCTAAAAGCTGCTTTTATAATTTTACTCTTTATTTGAGTAAGGGCTTCCTTTCCTCGAATTCGGTATGATCAGCTTATGGCTCTGTTATGAAAAGCGTATTTACCTTTAAGTTTAGGGGTGGTAACTTTTGTGGCTAGTGTTCTTTTGGGGTTTAATGGCCCGCCTCCGATCTAAGATATTTGTTGTTTAAAGTATTTAATTGGTTTAAGTCTAAAGACTATTCTTTAGATAAATTTGTTTAGTTGGTTTTTTTACTATTAAAAACGTTAGAAGTTTAATTCTGGGGGGCTTTCCTATGCCACTGCGCAAAGAGAATCCGCTTTTATCTCCGATGAATGGTGTCTTGGTAGATTTATCGACTCCTTCAAATATAAGTTATATGTGAAATTTTGGTTCTTTATTAGGATTGTGTTTAGGTTTGCAGATCATAACAGGGTGCTTTTTGTCCATGCATTATTGTGCAGATGTTGGTTTGGCTTTTGCATCGGTAGGACATATTATGCGCGATGTTAACTATGGGTTTTTATTAAGATATTTTCATGCTAATGGAGCTTCTCTGTTTTTTTTATGTCTTTATCTTCATATTGGGAGAGGTTTGTATTATGGGAGTTATACGAAAGCCTCGGTTTGGCGAGTTGGTGTCGTAATATTTCTTTTGACGATGGCGACGGCTTTTATGGGCTATGTGTTACCTTGAGGTCAAATGTCTTTTTGGGGGGCGACAGTTATTACAAATTTATTGTCAGCTTTGCCCTATGTGGGGACCGATATTGTGCAATGAGTCTGAGGGGGGTTTAGTGTCTCTGGGGCTACGCTTACTAGATTTTTTAGTCTTCATTTTCTTTTCCCCTTTCTTTTAGCTATTTTAGCTGGAGTTCATCTTGTGTATTTACATGTAGAGGGGTCAAATAGTCCTGTAGGTTCTAAGTCCCCTGTGGATAATGTGGTTTTTCATGTTTACTATACATCAAAGGATTGATATGGAATAGTAATTACGCTTATGTTATTGAGTGTTGTTGTGTATTTGGCGCCAAATTTATTAGGCGACCCAGAAAATTTTATTCAAGCTAACTCGTTGGTAACTCCAGTGCACATTCAGCCTGAGTGGTATTTTTTATTTGCTTATGCAATCTTGCGTTCAATACCGAATAAACTCGGGGGAGTTGTGGCTATGTTTTCAAGTATATTAATTTTATTGTTTTTCCCATTACTTCATCGAAGTTGATTAAGAGGTTTGCCCTTTCGTCCATTTGGGCGTATAGCTTTTTGATTTTTAATAGTGGACTTTTTTCTTCTTACTTGAATAGGGTCGCTTGTAGTGGAAGAGCCTTTTATATTAATTGGGCAGTTAGTCTCTCTTTTTTATTTTTCTTATTTTCTTATTTGAATTCCTTTGTTAGGGGAATTAGAAAACCAACTATTGTTTTTTTGAAAATGGGAGGATAATCCGTCGTAATAGTCGCGGGGGGACTCCTCCTGTACCTCTCTACCCTTTTTCATTATCAGGGGCAGAGAAGCGAAATGCATAAGTCGAAGCAGGCCTCGTACAGCCGGTTCTAGAAGTACCGGCCGAAAGCGAGCCGAGTTTAGAGAGTTCAGTTCTTCGGAATTAATGTGTAAAGCTGCCTCTATGGGGAAAAATGGGGGTTGAGTATCGCTTTGTTGATGGGGTGGGTGGTCAGTGAACTTTTTGTATTAGGTGTTTTGACGTTGGGTATAATGGTTGTTAGTATGAATAGTTTTGTTTTAAAACTATCGATTTTAGTGTTATTAATTATAAGTGAATGGGGCGGGGGCCTTTCTTTTTTATTTGAATATTTGTCGAGTTTTTTTTTTGAATTATCTGTGGGTGGGTTGTTGACCGTAAATGGTTGAACTGAAACTAATAAGTTAATTATTATCATAGGTTCTATTGCTGTTTTATTGATGGTGGACACGGAAAAGCTAATTTTCCCAAAGGTTTTTGGGGAACGAGTTCCGGATATTTTTATTCAAACGAATGCGCACTTACCCATTTTAAACTTAATGGTGGCATTAGGAAGTCTTTGCTTAGTTTCTTCAAGTAATTGACTTTCTGTTTATTTGGCCATTGAATTATCTACTCTTTCTCTTTTTATTTTGGTCGCTCAAAAGGGGGGATCTGGGCAAAGTGCCGAAGCTGGTTTAAAATATTTTGTATTAGGTGCACTTTCATCTGGTCTGTTTTTATTTGGGTGTGCTTTATTGTGTGGATTTACGGGAGGGGTTCATATTCCATATATAAATTTAGCATTGAACCCGGGGTTTGATTTTTCTGAGATCAGAGTTCCTATCGGTAGTTTGTTAATTGTGGTCTCCCTTTTATTTAAGTTGTCTGCTGCACCCTTTCATATGTGGGCGCCAGATGTTTATGATGGAGCACCGACAACGGCGACGGCTTTATTGGCTATAGTTCCTAAGGTTGGTTATTTTTCTATTTTGGTTTCAATTGGGTCGGCGGTTAATATGCTATTAGTTGGGACTCTTTTTTCGTTGGTTGTGGGAGCTCTCGGTGCTTTAAATCAAACCAAAGTTAAACGGTTGTTAGCCTACAGTGGAGTCGGGCATATGGGGTTTGTGCTTTGGGGAATAGAGGTTGGGTCATTTGAGAGTATTCAAGCTAGTTTAACATATATGATTTTATATGTGATAATGTCTATTTGTGTTTTTGCTATAATATTAGCTTTAGGCACCGTAAGAAGTTTGATTGTAGAGTTTAGCGGGCTTTCCAGGAGATTGCCTGTTTTAGCTTTGACCTTGGCTTTGACTTTTCTTTCGATCGCGGGGATCCCTCCTTTAGTGGGGTTTTTGGGTAAGTGGTTGGTTTTATTGTCTGGGGTGGTCAATCAATATTATTTAGTCTTTATTTTGGCCGTGGTGTGTTCTGTTGTGGCTGGTGTCTATTATGTTAGAATAGTCAAAATTATTTATTTTCAAGCTAGTTTTTCTCTTTTGATTAGCTCAAAGGTGCTAAGAAAAGAAAATTGAATAAATTTAAGAAAAGCTTTGTTAATTGGTGCTGGTTTGTATGTTATTGGATTTACAATGCTCTCTCCTAATTTATGGTTGCAATTAGCCCATTGGGCTGTAGGAGGATTATTTTAAAAAAAGGTAAACTTGATTGGGGTGGCTTTTTATATACTAGGATTTGGAATTGTTGGTTCTGGAATTATGGTCATATCAGCGCTCAATCCCATTCATTCAATTTTTTGGTTGGTTGTTGTCTTTACTGGCTCTGCGGTATTTTTTCTTTGGCTGGGAATAGCTTTTGTTGCTTTAATGTTTTTAATAATTTATGTGGGGGCTATTGCTATTTTATTTTTGTTTGTAATTATGCTATTGAATTTAACAGATTTTCCCCCTGCTTTTCGATTGGGTGGGGAGGCAGATATGACAAATTACGTTCCTATTGGATTACTTATTGGAACCTTTTTTTTTTCAGAAGTCGCTTCAAGTTGATTAATAATAGGTGGCTCTTATACCCATCGAGCTTTTTTTGGGGCTGAAATAAGTAGGGCTTGAGATTTGGCAACTCCTTGGTTTTTAATGAAGTATCAAAATATGGAGGCGCTTGGACGAATTTTGTATATAACCTGTTATTATTTATTTATTTTGGCCAGTTTTGTCCTTTTAGTGGCCATGATAGGGGCAATAGTATTAACACAAGAAGTGGGGTCTGAAGTAGGCCCTTTGGTCAAAAGACAAGATATTTTTTTTCAAACAAGTCGGTAAAAACTGAATGGAAAGAATTTCATTTAAAGATTAGTTTAGCTTTAATTGTTTGGGGGTTGTGTTTTAGATATTAATGAATGGTGCTTATTTTGATCAATTTAAAATAGTGACTCTGATCGCCTTGACTAATTCATCAATGATGATGATATTAGCAGTGGTTGTGGTTTTATTATTGTTTAAGGGGATTCAATTAATCCCGAAAAGATGGCAATCCATTATTGAGTTAATCTATGATCATCTTCATGGTGTCGTAAAAGATAATCTAGGGTCTGAGGGGTTAAAGTATTTTCCTTTGATTATTTCTCTCTTTTTTTTTATTGTGTTTTTGAATGTGTTGGGTTTATTTCCTTATGTTTTTACTCCGACTGTTCATATTGTAGTTACATTGGGTTTATCTTTTTCAATAATCATAGGCGTAACGTTAGCTGGTTTTTGGAGATTTAAGTGGGATTTTTTTAGTGTTTTTATGCCGAGTGGGGCTCCTTTGGGTCTAGCCCCTCTTTTGGTGCTAATAGAAACACTAAGTTTTTTCTCCAGGGCTATTTCATTAGGAGTTCGTTTGGCGGCTAATTTGTCGGCCGGGCATCTATTGTTTGCTATTTTAGCAGGGTTTGGGTTTAATATGTTAATTGCAAGTGGACTCGCGGGGGTTTTGCCCTTGTTAATAATGGTTTTTATAACATTATTAGAAGTAGCTGTTGCAGTAATTCAGGCTTATGTTTTTTGTTTATTAGCTACTATTTATTTGGCGGATACAATTGTACTCCATTAGTTGGAAAGTGATATCTTTTGATTAGTTTTAAGATTTAAAGTTCAAGGTTTTATTGTGGAGGGAGGGAAGGTCTGGTTTAAAAAAATTTTTCAAAAAATTTCGGCAAAAAATCTTTACAAATAGATAAGAAGATGGCTAATTGTGCGTTCATATCGGACGTTTAGGTGTTTTGTTGAAATAATTAGCGCCTGGCTGCTAAATGGGCTCTTAATATCTCCAAGGTAGAGTAAGTTACTATGGTGGAGCGAGCCAAGAGTGTATAATGTTTGGTTTAAATAATGGATTAAGTCTAGTTTTTTTTTTGCTCTTTATGGGGATAATTAATGTGATGAAGGTTTCGAGAGAGGATAATGTAAAATTAAAAAGAGTTGCGTTAGAATGGTCTTTGGCGATTTTGCTTGGTGCTTTGGTTTTATGGGGGGCTTTTGATTTAGAGGGACAATTTCAAACTATAAATCGAATAGAATGGGTCATTTCTCCGGGCTTAAATTTTCAATGGGGTCCGGGGTTTTTTGCTTTAGACGGGGCCTCTTTGTTTTTTTTTGTTTTAACTACACTATTGATACCAATTTGTATTTTAATTAGTTGAAAGTCAATTAAACATTTGTTTAAAGAATTTTTGTTGTGTTTATTATTTTTAGAGGCTTTATTAATTGGAGTGTTTTTAGTGCTTGACTTACTTCTATTTTATATTTTATTTGAGGGCATATTGATCCCTATGTTCCTTTTGATTGGTGTTTGAGGTTCAAGAGAAGAAAAGGTACGTGCCTCTTATTATTTTTTTTTTTATACTTTCGCGGGATCGGTGTTTATGCTTTTGGGCATCTTTCAATTATATAGTGTCACAGGAACCACCGACTATCAAATATTATTAAATATAAAGTTGCCTGTTACTACTCAAAAATGAGTGCTAGCTGGGTTTTTTCTTAGTTTAGCGGTTAAAATTCCTCAAATACCATTTCATATTTGGCTTCCCCAAGCTCACGTGGAAGCGCCCGTCTCTGGTTCAGTAATATTGGCGGGAATATTATTAAAGTTAGGGGGCTATGGGTTTTTAAGATTTTCTTGGCCGATTTTGCCTGCTGCCTCCGAGTATTTTGCTCCTCTAATTATTATGTTGGGTGTTGTAGCTGTTATTTATGGGGGCTTACTGACTTGTCGACAAGTGGACTTTAAGCGGCTTATTGCTTATTCTTCGGTGGCGCATATGGGGCTGGTTCCTTTGGGTTTATTTACCCATACAATTGAGGGGCTGGTGGCGGCGGTTTTCATGATGTTAGCGCACGGGTTTGTTAGTTCAGCCCTTTTTATTGCTATTACTTATTTATATGAGCGTCATCACACTCGTCTTATTAAATATTATCGGGGAATTACCCTTACAATGCCTATTTTTGTTTGTATAATGTTAATTTTATCATTAACTAACATGGGCATTCCTTTAAGTTGTAATTTTGTTGGGGAGTTTTTTTCGTTGTTAGCTGCGGTTGAGTATAATTTGGGGCTTGGGGTGTTGGCTACTTCGGGCATGGTTTGGTCTGCGGCGTATTCTCTTTATTTATATAATCGAATTAGTTTTGGGGCAGCCTCTAACTATCTCCTTTATATTAGAGACTTAAATAGGCGGGAGGTATTGGCCATCTCCCCTTTAGTAATAGCCGTTGTCGTTTTTGGAATATTTCCTTTTGTACTCATAGACCCTATAAAGAATGGGGTTATCTTTAGTCCAGGGGGGGCTTAAATGTTTGGTTTTTTGAGAGTCGAAAGTCCTTTGGTTTTGGGGAAGATAAAAGATAAGTGACCTCCAAAATACATGCTAGTATCTAAAGATTGGTCTTCAAACTTTAGAGTGCGAACAGGTGAGGAAAACCGGAGTCCAAGTTTGGCTGGGCCGGATTCGTATTAGGTAGAAGGGGGTGTAAAGGACCACCTTGCTTATGATGCGGGGCTTTAGTTAGGAGCCACATTTTCACTGAGACAAGGGGAAAGCTCAAATGGGGTGTTGGCCCCCGAGGCAGCAGTAAAGAATTTTGTGCAATATACGAAAGTAAGACACAGAGAGGGCACCTTTTCTAGTCCGTCAAATTAAGTGCCAGCAGACGCGGTGAAACTTAAGGGCTAGTCTTATAGGCAAAAGCGTAAAGGGTGTGATAGGCCGCTTTATTTAAGAGAGTAAATGGAATTTTTCTGTAATGGTGGTATGTGTAAATAGGAAAAAGAACTTTAGACGTGAAGACTATTTACTTCTAAGATTATAATGTGTTGGCTAAAACACGAGAGTGTGGGGAGCAAACAGGATTAGGTACCCTGGTAGTCCATACTGTAAATAATGAAAAAGATGTGAAGCAATTCTAAAAGGTAAGAACTTTTCCGCTTGAGTAGTACGATCGCAAGATTAAAATTCAAAAAACTTGGCTGTTCACTGTTTTGATTAGAGGAGCGTGTCGTTTAATTCGATAGTCCGCGAGAGACCTTACCCAAACTTGAATCCCTCATTGACAGGTATTGCATGGCCGTCGTCAATTTGTGTATTAAACATAAAACAAATTCAACCCAGTGGTTTGTCTATTGGATGAAGTCAGGTCTTATTGTCCTAATGTTTGGGGATTAGATGCGCTACATTTTTTTATACAATGGGAAACTTTGAATGTGAAACCCAAAAATAAGAGTTCGGAAGGTGCCTGGAATATAACGGAAAGTTGGATTTAATAGTAATTGAAAAGTAGAGCGTTTCAATGAAATTTATTCAGTGTTAGTACAAATTGCCCGTCGCCTTTGCTTAGAAAGGTTGTTTGGTTGCCCCTCAAGAGGGTTCCTAATATCTTCGAGGTAGAGTAAGTCGTAACATAGTGAGGGTGAGGGAACTGGCCCTTGGTGGACAGTGAAAAGAAGTACTCTTTTACGTTGTCCAAAAAATTAAAAGAAAGAATGCTAATGCCGTAAATGTTGGAGGCTTGAATCACCCTTGTGCCAGCTTTACTGGTTTAAATTTGGTTAATTCTTTGGGTTCTATTATTGATTTTTGGGAAGGCCTAATAAAAACTTATTTTTATTATGGGGCTTGGTTATTAGTTTGATAATGCGAACTGTTTTATGTCATCCTTATCATTTGGTGGAGCCTTCTCCTTGACCTCTTTTGGGGGCGGGGGGAGCTTTGTTTATAACTGTGGGTAGTGTTATATATTTTCATTATGGTTTAAGTCAAATTATGTATTTGGGAGTTTTGATAATTGTGATAATTATGTTCGTTTGATGACAAGATGTTATTAGAGAGTCGACTTTTCAGGGGCATCATTCTTTAATAGTTAAACAAGGTATAAAATATGGAATGCTTTTATTTATACTCTCGGAAGTTCTTTTTTTCTTTTCTTTTTTTTGAGCTTTTTTTCATAGTAGTCTGGCACCAGCTGTTGAATTGGGTGTGGCTTGACCTCCTCAAGGGGTTCATCCTTTAGACTCTTTTTCAGTTCCTTTGTTAAACACTGCTATTTTATTAAGTTCTGGGGGTACTGTTACTTGGGCCCATCATGCTATAGTTAGTGGAAAAAGAGAAGAGGCAATTTTGGGTTTATCTTTAACTGTTTTACTTGGTGTTTTATTCACGGGGTTACAAGCAATTGAGTATTATGAGGCTCCTTTTGCTATCTCGGATTCGGTTTATGGGTCTACTTTTTTTATGGCGACCGGGTTTCATGGTTTTCATGTTATAATTGGAACTACCTTTTTAACTGTTTGTTTGATTAGATTAAAATTTAATCAATTTACTTGTCGTCAACATGTCGGGTTTGAGGCGGCGAGTTGGTATTGGCATTTTGTGGATGTGGTGTGATTATTTTTATATCTTTGTATTTATTGGTGGGGCTCATAGTTTTTAGTGGGTTATTTTAAAAAATTAAGAGCAAAATGTTAAATAATTTTTTTTATATTGTAAATGTATGTGGAAAGAAGGATATACCGGAACCTTGACACTTGGGTTTGCAAGATGCGGCCGACCCAGTGATGGAGGAGATAATTTTTTTTCATGATCAGATTATGTTTTTATTGATTGTTATTGTAGTAGTAGTGTTGTGGTTGTTGGTTGAGGCTTTAAATGGTAAGTATTATGATAGAGATTTGGTTGATGGGACTTTATTAGAAATAGTTTGGACTATAATCCCAGCTGTAATATTGGTTTTTATCGCTTCTCCTTCTTTAAAATTATTGTATTTGATGGATGAGGTTGTGGGTCCGGCTTTAACAATTAAAGCAATCGGGCATCAATGGTATTGGTCTTATGAATACTCTGATTATCAGGAACAAACGTTAGAGTTTGATTCTTATATGATTCCAACGTCGGATTTAAATAGTGGTGACTTTAGGTTATTAGAAGTAGATAATAGATTGGTCGTTCCTATTAATACACATGTGAGAATTTTAGTGACTGGGGCAGATGTTTTACATTCATTTGCTGTCCCTGCCTTGGGTGTAAAAATGGATGCGATTCCGGGTCGGTTGAATCAAGTTGGTATTTTTATTAAAAGACCAGGGACGTTTTATGGTCAATGTTCAGAAATTTGTGGGGCAAACCATTCTTTTATGCCTATTGTAATCGAGGCGGTTTCATTAGATCGGTACATCAATTGAATATTGTCTTTATCTAAGGAATAGTTTATTTATGAAAAAATAAGTGTATTCTTTCTAATTGTTGGATAAATAAAATAGTGTACTATAAGTATATAATTGTTATCGTTATATTATTATTATTGGGGGGCTGAGGAGTAGTTCTTAATAGAGGGCATTTTATTATAATGATAATTTCTATTGAATTAATTTTATTAGCGGCTTTTTTTTTGTTTTTAATTAATTCTATTGAAGTAGATCTTTTAATAGAACAAATTTTTACAATTATGGGCTTAACAATCGCTGCGGCGGAGTCGGCCATTGGTTTAGCTATTATGGTTGCGTATTATCGAATAAGAGGAACAATAATTTTAAAATCTTTTAGTTCACTGCGGGGTTAAAAAAAGTTATTACGGTGATTTTAGATTATTTTGGTCTTTTCGTTTTATTGGTTTTTAGTGTAGTTCTTTCCGCGCTTTTTTCTGGTGCTTCTTATTTTTTAGGGGTAAAACAACCGGATCGAGAGAAAGTTTCGGCTTATGAATGTGGATTTGAGCCTTTTGGTATTCCAGGACGCCCTTTTTCAGTTCGGTTTTTTTTAGTTGGTATTTTATTTTTAATTTTTGATTTAGAAATATCTTTTCTTTTCCCCTGGTGCGTCCTCTTTAATCAAATTTCCCCTTTCGGGTTTTGAGTTATGGTGGTGTTTTTAGGAGTTTTAACTTTGGGTTTACTCTATGAGTGAATTAAAGGCGGGTTGGAGTGAGAATAGGTGAAGATGTAAAAGCCTTTAACAAAGTAAATAAGTTGTAAAGTAGAAGAGAAAGTCCTGTCTATTATGTGAATAATCGTGTATCGAAAAAATTTTAATACCAACTCCGGTGTCCGCCTTAATCCATGCTGCGACCATGGTGACGGCGGGTGTTTTTTTATTAATTAGATCTTCTCCTCTTTTTGAACAAGCTCCATTTGCTTTAATGATTGTAATAATTGTTGGGTCTTTAACGGTACTTTTGGCCGCTACCGTTGGGGTGGTTCAAAATGATTTAAAAAAAGTTATTGCTTATTCGACTTGTAGTCAATTGGGGTATATGGTGGTGGCCTGTGGGATTTCCCATTACTCCATAAGTTTATTTCATTTAATGAACCATGCTTTTTTTAAAGCTTTATTGTTCTTAAGTGCGGGGTCTGTTATTCATGCTTTGTCTGATGAACAAGATATAAGAAAGATGGGGGGGCTGATTAAGTTAATTCCTCTTACTTATATTCTGGTTGTTATTGGCTCTTTATCTTTAATGGGGTTTCCTTATTTAACAGGGTTTTATTCTAAAGATTTGATTTTAGAGTTGGCTTTTGAACAATACTATTTAACTTTTGCTTATTGATTGGGGGGTTTTTCGGCCTTACTTACCACTCTTTATTCGATTCGATTGGTTTATTTAACTTTTTTATCTAATACCAATTCTAGAAAAGCTATATTTAGACATGCACATGAGGGTTCTTGGAATTTAGTTTTGCCTTTAATAATATTAGCTTTGGGGAGTCTTTTCGTGGGTTATTTGACGAAAGAGGTGGTTTGGTCTTTTCAAATAACATCTCCTCCAGTTGTCTCTCTCCCCATTAAGTTATTGCCGGTTTCCCTTAGTTTGGGGGGAGCGGTGTTAGTTATTGTTCTTTATTTTTATTCAGTGCCTTTTTTTAAGGTGCCTTCGTTTATAGGCCGAATAAGCTATACTTTTTTATACTCTGCTTGGCAGTTTAACTATGTTCTTAATTATTTTTTAGCCAAAAAGGCATGGAAGGGGGGTCATCAAATTTCATATCGAACTATGGATAAAGGTATATTAGAGTTAGTGGGTCCTAAGGGGATATCTAATTTTTTGATTGAGTTGGCTCGAGGTCTTAGTAACTTACAATCGGGCCTAGTTTTTAACTATGCTTTAGTTATATTAATTGGTGTTGCCATATTCATTTGGGGAGTTGTTTAGTTTTTTTTTGAGAAATGTCTTTTGATAAGAAAATTAATCGAGGGGGTTAGGTTAAAGTAGACCGTTAGCCTTCAAAGCTAAAAATGTGGGTGCAAGTCCCGCACTCCCTGATTTAATTAGTTTTGGTTATATTTTAGTTGAAATGCCACAATTAGATACTACCGTGTATTTAACTCAATATAGATGAACTTTACTTGTTTTGTTTTTATTATTTTTTTTTTTGGTGTTTTTTGTTTTACCCACGATTAAAATTAATTGGCTAATAAGAAAGTCGGTGATAAAAAGTAAGGCTGTTTTAGGGGGGGATTTGGAGCTAACTAAAGAAGTTGTTTTTATTTGGAGGCATGTTCTTCGATAATTTAAATATCTTAAATATTTATTTTAGTAATTATTATTGTCGTTTCCCCTATTTGGTTTGGGTGGTTTCTTAGTTTTTTGTTTTTATAATTATGTTCGTTAACGAGAAAAAAAGTAAAAAAATGAAAAGTTTATATTTAATTCGCTGGGCGTTTTCTACTAACCATAAAGACATTGGTACGTTATATTTAGTATTTGGGATTGGGGCAGGTATGCTCGGTACAGCCTTCAGTATGTTAATAAGATTAGAGCTCTCGGCTCCGGGGGCTATGTTAGGAGACGATCATCTTTATAATGTAATTGTTACAGCACACGCTTTTATTATGATCTTTTTTTTGGTTATGCCAGTAATGATAGGGGGATTTGGGAATTGGTTGGTTCCATTATATATTGGGGCGCCTGATATGGCTTTTCCACGGCTTAATAACATTAGTTTTTGGCTGTTACCCCCTGCTTTAATATTGTTATTAGGTTCTGCTTTTGTCGAACAAGGAGCGGGTACCGGATGAACGGTTTATCCTCCTCTATCTAGCATTCAGGCCCATTCTGGCGGGGCGGTGGATATGGCTATTTTTAGTCTCCACTTAGCTGGGGCGTCCTCGATTTTGGGTGCAATGAATTTTATAACAACTATATTTAATATGAGGGCCCCTGGGCTAACGTTGAATAGAATGCCCTTATTTGTGTGGTCTATCTTGATCACTGCTTTTTTATTATTATTGTCTTTGCCTGTATTAGCGGGGGCCATAACCATGCTTTTAACGGATAGAAACTTTAATACTACTTTCTTTGATCCCGCAGGGGGGGGAGATCCGATTTTATTTCAACATTTGTTTTGGTTCTTTGGGCATCCTGAAGTTTATATTTTAATATTACCTGGCTTTGGAATGATTTCTCAAATAATACCAACTTTTGTTGCTAAAAAGCAAATTTTTGGATACTTAGGTATGGTTTATGCAATGCTTTCAATTGGTATTTTAGGTTTTATTGTGTGGGCCCATCATATGTTTACGGTTGTTTTTAGCCATTGAAAATAGTAATATTTTTGAGCTTTGTCCTGCTATATACTGGCAAAATCTTTTGAAAACAAATGTTTGGCCGACAAGATTTTTATCTTATAAATTAAGGCGGCAAAGATTGGGTTTTCCTAGGGTCAATCAGTGGGAAACTAAGACCCTTTTTGGTGGATCTTTTTTTTTCTGAGAAAGAGGAGTTTTAGGGTCCTTAGAGACTGCATGCAGGAGATTTAGACTTAATAATCAGTTTTTAATTTCGCAAGATTTTTATTGATGAATGGGGTTTGTGGAAATTGTTGGCTGGGGTTTTATTACCAAAAAAAAGTTTTATGGTGTCAGAGGCTTTGGTATAATGTTTTCAATCTGGCGTAGTGTAGGGGAGGCTCAGCTTCTTTATTACATAAAATGCCGATTTGAAAATGGACATGTGGGCTTTTTAAAGTCGAATGTCTCAGAAAGGTTTTATCTTATAGATAAAAAGCCTACACTTAGTTTGGGGTTTTTATTGGCTTTTACTTTGGGTGGCTCTCAGGGGGGCTTTCCTGTTGGGTTTTTTGAAAATTGATTTGTGGGGCAAGTTGATGGCGGGGGTCATTTTATTATTAATTTTAAGCATATTGGGAAGAAGGGTGCTCAAAAAGAAGTCGTTTTGTTTTTTGTAATGGCACAAGGTCTTAAAGATTGATTCGTCTTGGAGCAACTTAAAGGTGGATTAAGTGGGGGGTATCGGTTTAATAAAAAAGATAATTTTTATATTTGAGAGGGAAATCAGAGGGGGTTTTTGATTAGGGCCATAAATCTTTTTAAGAAACATTCTTTATGAACTAAGAAAAAAATAGCTTTTTTAAAGTGATGAAAAGTAAATGAAAAATTTTAAAACGAAAGAAGAGGTTGAGATTAAGGTACAGTCCAAGCTCGGATAAGTTCCGACGTGGGGGGGATTTCTATAATGGTTTCCTTAATATATTAGTGGGATGGATGTGGACACAAGAGCATATTTTACTGCAGCAACTATGATTATTGCTGTGCCAACTGGAATAAAAGTGTTTAGTTGGCTGGCCACTATCTTTGGAGGAACTTTAAGATTAGACACTCCTATGCTTTGGGCAATGGGGTTTGTTTTTTTATTTACATTGGGTGGTTTGACTGGAGTTGTATTAGCAAATAGTTCTTTGGATGTTGTTTTACATGACACATATTATGTTGTGGCTCATTTTCATTATGTGCTCTCTATGGGAGCCGTTTTTGCTATTTTTGGTGGGTTTTATTTTTGAGTAGGGAAAATAACGGGGTATTGTTATAATGAGCTCTATGGCAAGGTCCATTTTTGGTTAATGTTTATAGGTGTCAATTTGACTTTTTTCCCTCAACATTTTTTGGGCTTGTCGGGCTTCCCAAGACGGTATTCTGATTTTGCAGATTCTTTTGCTGGTTGGAATTTGGTTAGCTCTTTGGGCTCTACTATTTCAATAATAGGAGTCATTTTTTTCATATATATTATTTATGATATCTATGTTTGAGAAGAGCAATTTGTTGGTTGAACTGATGAGGGCGATGAGAGTTGGGCTTCTTTAGAATGGGTTCATGTTTCTCCTCCTTTAGTTCACACATATGAGGAATTACCTTTTATTAAAGAGAATGAGGTATAGCCAAATGCGTAAACTTCTTATTTGGTTTTAACTGTGTTGGACGCTTATTTGTTAATTGATAGTTTTGTGATTTAATTAGGGGGCCGGCGAGCTCA